TTCAAATACAGTATCGGGAAGCACAGCCTGGGGCACTTCAATATCCACAGGCTTATTAGCTAAATGGCAATTGGCACATACAATTCGTCCAGTTGCTTCTCGTGGGTTTTCATAACCCTGCTGCGCAAAAATGGGATATGCATTTGAAATGGATGTCCGAGTTATTACGTATATCATGATCGATACAGAAATCGATCGAGTTATCTGTTCCTTTACCCAAGAAAAAGTATTTCTATTTTCCATGTCCAATCGCGGATCCCAGACTTTCTACAATAAATTAGATAGGTAGCTAACTAAGCTAATATAGTTCCCTATACACGAGTCTGTTGTCATTCTACTGCAACAGTTGTACTGAAATGATGAATACCTTAAGCAGGTAGAAATAGAAAGAATTTTGCTAAAATGGAAAAAAGGAAAAGGGCTTTCTTTCTAAAGAAAAATGCTAATTTGATTAATATCAGGAGATCAAATGAATTTATGCTTCACTAATTGAATGATAAATGACTACAAGCGAAGGAGATAGACGGTTTAAACAAAAAAAGACCCAAAATTTCAAACATGTATCTAGAATTACCGGAAAACTACAAACAAAAATAGTGAAAATTAGTTCGTTAGGAGCCCATCCAAGATCGTTATAGACCCAACGAATTACTAGTTCCCAACCGCGGGTGGAGTGAAATCCAACAAAAAAATCAGTAACTAAAAGAATAAAAAAAGCTTTTATTGAATCATTTAAGTTATAGAAAAATTCCTGAACCCAAGAATTCAAAATGACAAGTTCCTCTTTACCCAGAAAAAAAGAACCACTTAGAATAGCCAAACAGATTATATTTGTCGAGAAATGCAAAATCATATGGAGATGATCTTCATTATCCATTTTGAGCAGTTGTATTATTTCCTTGTGTATTCCTATAAGAGGTTTTTGTACATGTGTCTTCGGTTTTTCTTTTATCATTTCGTCCAAGATAAAAAGTTCTTCTAATTCTATGAATCTTTCTAGAACTCTTTTCTCCTGAATATCAGTTAAGAGAGTGTCGGATTGCCTGGTATTCCACCAATTCTTAATCCAAAGTTCCAGACATTTGTTAAAAGAGAAAGAGATCCCCCAGGGCAAAAGTACGATAAATACAAGATATAGTAAAGAAGGCAATGCTTTCTTTTTTTTCATTTTTGATCTGTAAATTGAGTTGTTAATGAATCCGCTTCATTCGCGTACTCTATTTTATTCGCCAACTCTATATGATATTTCTTTGAAGCAAAAATTCTATAACAAGGTTTGAGACCCCGTATTGTATATATTCCCTTTTTTTGTTTTGTATAGTAGTGGAATTTCAGTGCATTGGATTACTTCTTAGACCTGGATGGAGTGAAATGGAGAAATAGAATACAAAAAAGGCCTTTCGGATGAAAATGGAAGAATATTATGCCATATATCTATATCTCACTTGGACAAAACAAATTAGAAGAAATTTTCTCTTATTCTCGTTTGTTCCTTCCTTTAAATAAATACTAAAAAATCCCTTAGAATAACAAATCCAATTTCGAAGGGACTTCCTCCCCGTGTTGAGAAAACTTTTCTTCTTCCAATTCTTCTTCATTCAATTCATTTCAAAAAAATCCAATTGGTACTCAAAATACTTCAATTGGTACGCGCAAGAAATAGGCCAATTCGGCAGCTTTTTGTTCTATTTCTCGTGGAGTAAAAAACTTCTCATCAGTACAAGTCAAGGGAATGACTCCTTGGCCCCGGATTTCTATATAAAGGATACGGCGAGGATAAAGACCCTCTTTAACCTGAATTCTAATTGATTGGATATCCCGCATAAGGAATCGAAAGAAGACGCAACGTTTTATTCCAGGGAATCCCCAACGAAAAATGCACACTATTCCCGCTTTTCTATCAAATCGGTCATAACCACTACCTACATTCCACAAAATAGTGCACCACAAGTAGGAGCTAATGAATAGGCCCGCGATTCCGTAGAAAGACATCACGATCCCCTGTGGAAAAAAAAGAATTTGTTGAGATGGAAGTACAGATATGATATTCTTACCAAGATAACTGGAAATCCCAACCGATAAGAATCCTAGTGAACCTAGAAAAAGAATACAGGCCCAGAAAAAATTACCTCTTTTTCGAGAACCTTTTAGAAGTTCTATCCATATGTGTTCTGATCGCCAATTCATATTAGATATACTAAATCCAGCAGCGGTCGATTGAAATTGAGAGAATAAGCTAAATGATTTTGACTTGACTTTTTTTAATTCTAAAATTGCCTTCAGCAACTAGTACTCCTGTGAAATAATTGGTTAGATACATTGACTTTCTATTCAAAAAATATTCGTTGATTCAATAAAAAAAACTCGTTTCATGCATTTATGTTCGTAGCCGATATTCGTATCAATAGCCATTTTTCATTGGTTTGTAGAAAGAGCTACATACCCTACCCTAGGGATAGGGTATTACTTACACTAAAAAATACTAGACAATTTTCTTTTTATGCACATAAAGAAATAAGGAAGTCATTGCAATTGCTGGAAATACTAAGCCTACAAAAGGCACGAAAAGGGTAGGTAAGTTTAAATCTGTCATAAATTAGGTGTCTCCATTTAAATTTACTATTTCTATCTAATCGGTAAACGTCTTAAGATATATAAGAGATAACCAAGTACATCTATTATATTTGTCATTGAACTGAACCGTGTGTTTGAAAAAAATTGACTTTGTCTTTCTATTTTCTACCGATTTGCAAAATATCTTAATTAAGTATATCTATTTAAGTATATCTATTATAAGTAATTTTGGTTTTAGTTTGCAAAATAAATATTTTTTTCTGTAAATACTGCGTATTTTATTCTATTATCACATGATAATATTAAAATTTGTATTTCTTTATTGGATTATACCTTTATATATTCTCTATATATAGAATAGATGAATCTCGATTTGTCAAGTCTCATGATTGTATCAAGATCTATTTTTATTCGGCTCAATCTTTTTTTTCTTAGAAAAAAAAGATTGAGCCGAGTTTAATTGCAATCAATTAGAAGAATAAAGAAGAATTACCGCATTTCGTAACTTATTTTCTTTTTTTTGTTTCTTTTTTATTTAGACTTCTTTATATCTATTTTTGTCTACTTATCTATAGTATCTACTGGCTCGAACTCGAATTTGATCGCCTTCCATACTTCACAAGCTGCGGCTAGTTCCGGACTCCATTTGCAAGCTGCTCGGATAATTTCATTACCTTCACGAGCAAGATCGCGCCCTTCGTTACGAGCTTGTACACAGGCTTCTAAAGCCACTCGATTAGCTGCTGCACCGGGTGCATTTCCCCAAGGATGTCCTAAAGTTCCTCCACCAAATTGTAATACGGAATCATCCCCAAAGATTTCGGTTAGAGCTGGCATATGCCAAACATGAATACCTCCGGAAGCCACCGGTATAACACCAGGCATGGATACCCAGTCTTGAGTGAAAAAGATACCGCGAGCACGATCTTTTTCAATAAAATCATCGCGCAATAAATCAACAAAACCTAAAGTCATTTCGCGTTCCCCTTCTAACTTACCTACTACCGTACCGGCGTGGATATGATCTCCCCCAGACATACGCAATGCTTTAGCTAATACACGGAAATGCATACCGTGATTTTTCTGTCTATCAATAACTGCATGCATTGCACGGTGAATGTGAAGAAGTAGGCCATTGTCGCGGCAATAATGAGCCAAAGTAGTATTTGCAGTGAATCCCCCAGTTAAGTAGTCATGCATTACAATAGGAACCCCTAATTCCCTCGCAAATACCGCTCTCTTCATCATTTCTTCGCATGTACCCGCAGTCGCATTCAAGTAATGCCCCTTGATTTCACCGGTTTCGGCTTGTGATTTATAAATAGCTTCGGCACAAAAGACAAAACGGTCCCTCCAGCGCATAAATGGTTGTGAGTTTACGTTTTCATCATCTTTGGTAAAATCAAGTCCACCACGTAGACACTCATAACACGCTCTACCATAATTTTTTGCGGATAATCCCAATTTTGGTTTAATAGTACATCCCAATAAAGGACGACCGTACTTGTTCAACTTATCTCTTTCAACTTGGATACCATGAGGCGGACCTTGGAAAGTTTTTGAATAAGTAGGGGGAATTCGTAGATCCTCCAGACGTAGAGCACGTAGGGCTTTGAAACCAAATACGTTACCCACAATGGAAGTAAACATGTTAGTAACGGAACCCTCTTCAAATAGGTCTAATGGATAAGCTACATAAGCAATAAATTGATTTTCTTCCCCAACAACAGGCTCGATGTGATAACAGCGTCCTTTGTAACGATCAAGACTGGTAAGTCCATCAGTCCAAACAGTTGTCCATGTACCAGTAGAAGATTCGGCAGCTACTGCAGCCCCCGCTTCTTCGGGCGGAACCCCGGGCTGAGGAGTTACTCGGAATGCTGCCAAGATATCAGTATCCTTGGTTTCATACTCCGGGGTGTAGTAAGTCAATTTATAATCTTTAACACCAGCTTGAAATCCAACACTTGCTTTAGTTTCTGTTTGTGGTGACATAAGTCCCTCCCTACAACTCTTGAATTTAAAATTCTCACAATGACAAGGTCTACTCGATGTGAATTAGGCATAGATGAAACTTTTGCAAAAAAATCTCTTAAAACAAAAAAGATATTCAATTAAGATCAACTCATTAAAGAAAATTGAGGGCATGCTTAAGTTAATGAATATGTTTCATTCATATATAATATAATGTGTACACCCTGTGTATGTTCTATCCTATAGGAATTCCACTATAGGAATTGAGTTGTTGTTATGGTACGTTAACATGGTTCATTATTAAACCATAGATTTGATTTACCAAATCTATCATTATTGTATACTCTTTGATAGATATAGCGCAACCCAAATCAATCCCTAATCCTTATTTTACAAGTTCTTAATAGGCTTCTTTCTTATTTTGAAAGCAAATATCTAACTAAATACTAAGAAAATTCTCTGTTGACAGCAATCTATGCTTCACAGTAGTATATATTTTGTATATGGAAGTCCTAGATAGGAAAGTAGAGTAGGCACAGATCCTCCACAAAAGGCTAAATGTATATGAAAACAAGATTAATTGAACTTTTCAACCCAACGGACTCATTCCATGAGTAAACGATTGAATGGGATTCGCTTGGGCAACGAAATCAAGTCCTGGCCCCTTTTTCACTCTTATTGAATTAACTAATTCATTTCCTTTTTAGTTTTGGATTTTTGAATATTTTTTTGTATTTGATTTGGCATTATTCAACAAGAAAAAAAGCAAAATTTCGACAAATTCCTTTTTTTTTTAATTATGTGATAATTATGAGAACCAATCCTACTACTTCTCGTCCTGGGGTTTCCACAATTGAAGAAAAAAGCACAGGTCGTGTCGACCAAATTATCGGACCCGTGCTAGATGTCACTTTTCCCCCTGGCAAGTTACCTTATATTTATAACGCTGTGGTAGTCAAGAGTAGAGATACTGATGATAAGCAAATTAATGTGACTTGTGAGGTACAACAATTATTAGGAAATAATCGAGTTAGAGCTGTAGCTATGAGTGCTACAGACGGGTTGATGAGAGGAATGGAAGTGATTGACACAGGAGCTCCTCTCAGTGTTCCAGTCGGTGGAGCTACTCTCGGGCGAATTTTCAACGTTCTTGGGGAGCCCGTTGACAATTTGGGTCCTGTAGATACTAGCGCAACGTTCCCTATTCATAGATCTGCACCTGCCTTTATCGAGTTAGATACAAAATTATCCATCTTTGAAACAGGTATTAAGGTGGTCGATCTTTTAGCTCCTTATCGACGTGGAGGAAAAATAGGACTATTTGGGGGGGCTGGAGTAGGTAAAACAGTACTCATCATGGAATTAATCAACAACATTGCTAAAGCTCATGGGGGCGTATCCGTATTTGGCGGAGTAGGGGAACGGACTCGTGAAGGAAATGATCTTTATATGGAAATGAAGGAATCCGGAGTAATTAATGAAAAAAATATTGAGGAATCAAAGGTAGCTCTAGTCTATGGCCAAATGAATGAACCACCGGGAGCTCGTATGAGAGTTGGTTTAACTGCCCTAACTATGGCAGAATATTTCCGAGATGTTAATAAGCAAGACGTGCTTCTATTCATCGATAATATCTTTCGTTTTGTTCAAGCAGGATCAGAGGTATCCGCTTTATTAGGGAGAATGCCCTCCGCGGTGGGTTATCAACCTACCCTTAGTACAGAAATGGGTTCTTTGCAAGAACGAATTACTTCTACTAAAAAGGGATCCATAACCTCGATCCAAGCAGTTTATGTACCTGCGGACGATTTGACTGACCCTGCTCCTGCCACAACATTTGCACATTTGGATGCTACTACTGTACTTTCCAGAGGATTAGCTTCCAAGGGTATTTATCCAGCAGTAGATCCTTTAGATTCAACCTCAACTATGTTACAGCCTCGGATCGTTGGCAACGAACATTATGAAACTGCGCAAAGAGTCAAGGAAACTTTACAACGTTACAAAGAACTTCAAGACATTATCGCAATTCTTGGGTTGGATGAATTGTCAGAGGAGGATCGTTTAACTGTAGCAAGAGCACGAAAAATTGAGCGGTTCTTATCACAACCGTTCTTTGTGGCAGAAGTTTTTACCGGCTCTCCAGGAAAGTATGTTGGTCTTGCAGAAACAATTAGGGGATTTCAATTAATCCTTTCCGGAGAATTAGACGGCCTGCCCGAACAGGCTTTTTATTTGGTGGGTAACATCGATGAAGCTAGTACGAAAGCTATAACCTTAGAAGAGGAGAACAAATCGAAGAAATGAAATTAAATCTTTATGTACTGACTCCTAAGCGAATTATTTGGAATTGTGAAGTGAAAGAAATCATTTTATCCACTAATAGTGGCCAAATTGGCGTATTACCAAACCACGCCCCTATTAACACAGCAGTAGATATGGGTCCTTTGAGAATACGCCTCCTCAACGACCAATGGTTAACGGCGGTTCTGTGGAGTGGTTTTGCGAGAATAGTTAATAATGAGATTATTATTTTAGGAAATGATGCGGAACTGGGTAGTGACATTGATCCGGAAGAAGCTCAACAGGCACTTGAAATAGCCGAAGCTAACTTGAGTAAAGTTGAAGGTACGAAAGAATTGGTTGAAGCGAAGCTAGCTCTCAGACGAGCTAGGATACGAGTTGAGGCTGTCAATTGGATTCCCCCGTCCAATTGAAGACAAGCCAATGGTTTATAGTTGATACAAAGAAAAAGGGAAGAGGGGTAGAAAAAGTTATTAGATAGCGAAACAAAGTAAGTCCAATGCTATCTAGTAATTTTTCTACCGACCTACCTACTATTGGATTTGAACCAATGACTCCCGCCGTATGAAAGCAATACTCTAACCGCTGAGTTAAGTAGGCAATTTATCACCACAAAGTAAGACTCATTACTTCGATCGATTCGATTAT